AATATGAATCACAAACCAAAAGATTCTCTACAATTAGGTAGGAAAGGTGAAAAATCCCTTGTATTTAATCATAGCATTCTATTATTATTTAATCATAACATTTTATTATATTGACAATAAAAAAAAATTTATATTATAATCAGAGTATGATAGCGGTTATGCAAGTAGCCCCCATCGTCTAGTGGTTCAGGACATCTCTCTTTCAAGGAGGCAGCGGGGATTCGACTTCCCCTGGGGGTAGGGTATACTACGAAAGGAAGTTGATCATGGATTACAAATAAGCCTAAAAAGTGATTCTTTGTGGGTCGATGCCCGAGCGGTTAATGGGGACGGACTGTAAATTCGTTGGCAATATGTCTACGCTGGTTCAAATCCAGCTCGGCCCAAAAAATCGCCAATCTACCATGAGGGGGTATAACCCCCCTCCTTACAAAATACTTGATACGGGGATAAAAAAGAATCCAAATTTCTGGTAGATCGCCTATTTATTTCCTGGGGATTGTAGTTCAATTGGTCAGAGCACCGCCCTGTCAAGGCGGAAGCTGCGGGTTCGAGCCCCGTCAGTCCCGTCGGATCGACTAAATACATTAATCAATTCTTTCAAAACTCTATTTTTCTTTACTTCTCGTCCAAGAAAAGAATATGTTGGTGGGTTAGTCCAATTAGTGCTAGCACTGTAGTAAGCATTTCAAGAAAGACGAGATATATTTTATTGATTGTTCCAGATTCATGGAATGGAATAGAGTCCTCTATCTTTTTGGAGTGGTTTTTTTCTTAGTTGAGGTTGAAACTATGTTAATAATGGGGAAGGGCGATCATATGATACTTCATCGGATAATTATACACGGGAGATGTAAGGTAATACAAAAAAAAAAGAACAGAAATGAATGATAAAAAAGGGCTTTTTTTTAGATAATGAATGATAAAAAAGGGCTTTTTTTTAGATCAGGAATCTAAGTTGGGATTCGTTATGATTAAACGAACTTCCTATGTTATACTATTCCATTTTTGACGACGAATTCATTGCAGAATTCAGATATTGTTATTCATGATATTGATTCGATTCAAAACCATCGAGAGGTAATTCATCCATTGAATTGAAAGGGGAGGGGCTTGTCATCTCTATGGGATTAAATCCCGGGTTATTTTTAAATTTAATTTTTTATTTATATTATGGAAGTAAATATTCTTGCATTTATTGCTACTGCACTATTCATTTTAGTTCCTACCGCCTTTTTACTTATCATTTATGTAAAAACAGTCAGTCAAAATAATTAATTAATTTGAATTAAACTAAGTTTACTCAGTTTAATTCAAGAATTCACGAAATAAACTGAAAACAAATTTTGCGTCTTAAACTTTAACTGAAATAAGACGACTACAATTCCCAGTATCCAGTATAGAAATCGTATAGTAGAAAGAAATAGATGAATCTTTCTACCATACGATCTACATATTAGTATCATTATAGATTAAACATATTATCTTCGTGTATGCTTGTGTGGATAGTGCTATATCATCCCAGTTTATTTATTTACTATATTTTTTTGTTTTGTTTTGATCAATCTGAAAGAATCATTTTATTCTTATGTCTTAGGGTTCTAATTATTCTATTTTTAGATTATTTTAACTAGGAATCCAGGTATCTATCAAAAGAAAGGAATCCCAGCAATGAAGTAAAACCGATTAGGGGTGTATAGTAATAAAATACTTAGCAAACTTTAAATTGATTGAATAGTTTCGCGAGCACTTCTTGGGTTTTGAAAAGGAAGAGTAAGCCTCGTCGATTTTTAAGGGTACCACCTCAACCATGCTATGAAATGGGATTCGATAAAGCATAAATAGAATTTCTATAAGATAATTAGATTTAGCTAAAGGCGCGTTAAATGTGCAATATGTCACTCACTTTACTCTTATCTATAATATCTTGTTCGATAATCAGCAAGCCTATAAGCATTTTTTATAGAAAGTCCGTGTGCGCTTAACAAAAGAAATTCTTCTTTGAACAGTAATGGAACAGTAAAGAGAGAAACATCTCAAGAAAAAAGAATAATAGAAAAAAAGGGTCCGGTCGTCCTTCGTATCCGTCTCTAAGCCTGCTAAGAGTCCGTTGATTGAAATTCGCCCTAATTTTGTTGGAAAAAGGTTTCTATCATACAGATTCAAAATACAAAGAAAAGGAGCAGTGAAATATCTCTTTGATTGAAAGAGTATGATTTATAGAATACATTACTTTATTTGATATAGAATTAAAAAATGAAGATCTTTCGATTCTCTTTTACTAAAGAGTTCAAAACGCGTTGCAGAACGATTTAGAAAACAATTGATATAGCACGATTCCTCAACTCAATTAGTAATACCCTTATAGTCCACTTCTTCCCCACACTACAAGTGACAGGGAAAATGTAAAGACTACCATTAAAGCAGCCCAAGCAAGACTTACTATATCCATGTGAATTATGCCCCCTATCCCTATAACTATAACTATCAAGGAATTATT